AAGTCCCTTAAAAACATCTACTTAGGCAAGTACTTTACAAGCATATGTTTAAAAATAGCATATTTCCTTTAGCTTCTTCATGCCTACGATAACGAGTTATTTCGGTTTTCTACTAGCGGCTTTAACTATAACCTCCGTTCTATTTATTGGTCTGAGTAAGATACGACTTATTTAAAATGAATTGAATGAGCAATTCAGAAAATAAAAAGAAAAATTTCTGCAGTATTCCATCTATTCTATAGGTGCAAATTTCCAATTCTGGGTCATTGAGATTCATGAGTAATACAGATTAATATTTAAGGATAGATATTACCTCTCTTTTTCTCTTTTCAAAGAAAAAATGGAAATGATTGAAGTTTTTCTATTTGGAATCGTCTTAGGTCTAATTCCTATTACTTTGGCTGGGTTATTCGTAACTGCATATTTACAATATAGACGTGGTGATCAGCTGGACCTTTGATTAATTAAGGTCGATTTTTTTGATTGACCATGCTCTTTCTTTACTTTAATCCCGAATCCCGAAAAGGTCAAATTGAGAGTCTGTTACATTATTGCCATGTAATTTTGACCTAACAAAACAAGAATGGAATCGCGCTCTGTAGGATTTGAACCTACGACATCGGGTTTTGGAGACCCACGTTCTACCGAACTGAACTAAGAGCGCTTTCTTACCACAATAAAAAACGAATGTCAGGAAAGAGATTCTTTTTGTAGCTCCAACACATCTTGCATGCGCTTACATATGCTATCCTATATAGCAGGATATAAATAGCAGGATATAATGAAAGATCGTCTATGTCCAATTTTGAATCGATCTCAATTGATCTCTCGTTACTGTTCCGAGGAGAAGAAATAAGTAGGGATGACAGGATTTGAACCTGTGACATTTTGTACCCAAAACAAACACGCTACCAAGCTGCGCTACACCCCTTTCGATTGATTTACAGTGTCATTGTAGAGAATCCCCATTTTGTTTTCCATATCTTTATCTTTATTTCCAGAGAAAAATGATATTTCGATTTATTATTAGTCTTTGGTCTCATATCGGATAACATATAATAATAAACCGACACACGTATCAAATATATATGAAACCGCCTTCAAATTGCTGAATGTTCAGGCGGAAGGGACCTTCTTTTTTTTTTTTTTTTCTTTTAAGATTTTAGAAAAGAAGAGGAAAATCTTAGCTACTAAATCCTTGTACATTTCCATTGGAATTAGGGAGTCCATGCACAAATACAGGTGGTTCCTAGTTACATATACATTTGATCATATAGCTATTTTGTTTATGTATTACAATAAAGCAGGAGGTTTTAAAATGCGAGATCTAAAAACATATCTCTCCACGGCACCGGTACTAAGTACTTTATGGTTTGGGTCTTTAGCAGGTCTATTGATAGAGATTAATCGTTTTTTCCCAGATGCGTTGACATTCCCTTTTTTTTCATTCTAGTTGTTTTATTGGTCTAACTGTTGGCAGAGGAGGGATTGAAGAAGATTAGCGATAGAACGCAATATCTATGACTAGTACTTCTCCCCTCCCTACTCTTTCTTCGAACAGTTAAGTGAATAGAAAACCAAAAAGGGGGTTCATGGCCAGGGGTAAAGATACTCGAGTTAAAGTTATTTTGGAATGCACCGGGTGTGTTCGACCGGGTGTTAGTGTTAATAAGAAATCAAGAGGCATTTCCAGATATATTACTCAAAAAAATCGACACAATACACCCGGTCGATTGGAATTGAGAAAATTCTGTCCCTATTGTTACAAACATAGGATTCATGGGGAGATAAAGAAATAGATAGAATCGATCACCTGCGTGTCACTCCTTCAAGGAACCCGAAAAAAGAGATATTAATATTAACTATATCTTAGATAGTTAATAACACATAATTAATATAACATATATTAAAAAATTAATATATTAATAGCATAGAATATATAGAATCTCTAAAACAAAAAAAAAAAAAAAAAAAAAAAACAAATTCTATTTCTTAATTCTAAATCATTTTAGATTTGATCAAACGAAATAGGATTTTTTGGATAAGGAATAAACAAAACATGCATAAATTCAAGCGACTTTTTCATAAATCCAAGCGTTCTTTGCGTAGGCGTTTGCCCCCGATCAAATCGGGGGATCGAATTGCTTATAGAAACATGAGTTTAATTAGTCGGTTTATTAGTGAACAAGGAAAAATATTATCTAAACGGGTAAATCGATTGACTTTAAAACAACAACGATTAATTACTATTGCTATCAAACAAGCTCGTATTTTATCTTTGTTACCTTTTCTTAATAATGAAAAACAATTTGAAAAGGGCGGGTCGACTGCTAGAACTGCTGGTCTTAGAACCCGAAATAAAATCAATAGGCTTACTCTTAAATAGAATCAAACTCCCAATCCGAATTCAAATAAGGATTTCTTTTTTGTTTAAAATACAGGTTGTAAGAAAAAAACGAATTGAATTGGGTAAGAACAAGGAATCAATCTTTTTTTATTGAACGTGTTTGCTCATTTTAACGACTGTATCCTATCCTATTCTATAATACAAATTTCTACTCTACCCTCCCGGAGTTCATTATTCAGGGAACTCCATTTAAAGCATCTCGAGCGATTCCTTACAATTGCCTTATTTTATTATTTCATTGGAAATCATATAAAGACTTTTTTTATTTAATATAGCCATTTGCGCAAGTATTTTACGATTAAGAAGCAACTGCCTCTTGTACAGATTGTGCATTAATATACTATAACTATAGGATACCCGCCTCTCGCGAATTACTGCATTTATTCGCGTGATCCACAAACGACGAAAATCTCTCTTTTGCCTATCTCTATCCCGATGAGCCGAAACCAAAGCTCGTATTTTCTGTTGAGTAATAGTTCGAGTAAGTCTTGAACGAGCCCCCCGAAAGCTTGAGGCAAATAAACGCATTTTTGTTCTACGGTTCCGAGCTATATATCCTCGTCTAATTCTGGTCATTGAATAAATGAAACGTTGAGGAATAACTGATCGATTTGCTTTCTTTCAGTTACTCTTTATTTTCTTTACTAGCCTATTAATTAACAAAACGGGTTCTCCCAATGTATAAGGTAAAAACTCCAATGGCTTTTGCTACAATAACCTTCCCAACCACGATTTTTTTCGAGGCATTGAGAAAATGCCTCGAAAAAAAAGCACAGTAAATATAAATGGATAACGAAATGGTGGGTTCCATCGTTTATATGGTTACTTCTTAAATTAAACGGTAAGGCCCTCTCTATACACCGGAGCCGCTTTCTTCGTTCTTGATTTAATCAATATATTAACTTGTACAGTTCACACTCTTTGACTCTACCCATGGGATTATCCAGTAATAGACCTTTCACAAGTAGATCCACCCAATACAGTAACGGCATTTAATTATGAAGATTTGTTGGGTAGCTGACCGTCTGAGTCCGTTCTTGCAAGAGTCTGGGCATAATTTTTCTGCTTTTTAAATAAAATAAAAAAGAATCCCTGGATAATCAGTTGCTACCAAATGGGTAATTCTTTTCATCTTAAATTGAAAAATTAAGGGGTGCACGCGTTTGTCCCAATGGAAACCAAAAATTTAGTCCACAATATACACAATAACAAGATATGGTAGATCTTTTTTTAGATCGTGAATGGAAGAACTCCATTCTATCCTATTCGTTGGTACTGTACCGATCACTGATACTGTAATTTTTTTTCTTTTGTCCCAGCCCAGGATCTGAACGAGTCGCACATACACCCGAATACATGTTCCTCGGCGTTGAGGACATCCCCTAAGAGCGGGGGATTTCGTGACATTTTTTATTGGCTGTCTTGTATTCCTAATAAGTTGTTTAAGAGTTGGCATGGAAATCGTATCTGAATCGTATATCGAAAGGGGATGGTTTAGATTGATCCTAACCGGATGATTATGATTTCTTTTAATATAATATTAAAATTTCAAAATTTGATTTTAAATGTGATTTATGTGAAATCTTTGCTATTTTTCAACCGCTACACGATCAACAATTCCATGAGCTTGGGCTTCTGTTGCTGACATAAAAGCATCCCTTTCCATGTCTTCGGATACCATCCATAAAGGTTTGCCCGTTCTTTGTACATAAACCCTTGTGATGGTTTCGCGCAGCTTCAGCAGTTCTTCCGCTTCCAGGACAAATTCTCCTACTTGGGCCATAAAAAAAGCACTAAAAGGCTGATGAATCATTACCCTGATGATAGAACATAATAAATAGTTATTCGATCTTTCATGATTAAACAATAATAAAAAACGATAGAATTGACCAACCGTACATGCATGGTTTGCACATTGCATACGGCTCTTTAATAGAATTGACTTTTACCTTCCATCAAAATCAAAGAAAAAAATCAGAAAATATAGAGTCTATCAGACCCAGGTTGGTAAATGATCTAATAACCGCCCTTCCTTTTTTTTTTTTTTTAGGAGTTTAAAAAAATACTATGACGGTTCCGTTGCTTTATATCTTTATTATTTTTTTTTTTTTATTTCATTTGTGATTCAGCAATCCCAAAGTTTATTTTTTTCGTATTCTTTTCTTTCCGAACATAGCCAAAACAGCCTTTCTTTGGGTTTGGGTGTGAAAAAAAAGGTTTGTGACACTGAAACAGGCCTCCGATAGATAAGAAAAAATCGGCAATACCTTTTTTCATACTACTCTTTCGATACATAATTTAATGATTTTTTAATTGTTTTTTGAAAAAACAATACAATTTTGTTTCTATCGAATTCTAAGTGCCATGCTATTATTACTGAAAAACATTTTATATGGTGAGGGCATAGTCTTTTTTCTCTAAAAAAAAAAAAACTCATTGGCGCCAAGCGTGAGGGAATGCTAAACGTTTGGTAATTTTTCCTCCGACCAGGATAAAAGATCCCATTGAAGCGGCTAATCCCAGGCATATTGTCTGTACATCTGGTCGCACAAATTGCATAGTATCATAAAGAGCTATTCCAGGTATTACCCATCCGCCTGGAGAGTTGATAAACAAATAAAGATCTTTGGTATCACTCTCCATAGTTAGATATAATATAAGAGCAATAAGTTGATTCGCTAGATGGGTATTAATTATTTGGCCTAAAAAAAGCAACCTTTCTCGATAAAGTCGGTTGATTAGGATAAAATTCGATCCTTTAGGAACCGTACATGCATACTTTGATGCATACGGTTCCACAAAAATTGCGAAAATAAATAAGAATCAATGTGTAGATCCTAGCTCTCCTTCTTTTTTCCTAAGAGGCTCCTTCTAATTTTTCTATTCTAACGAATAAATTTTTCTTCCATTTTTCAAGAAAAATGAGTTTTGGCCTGTTTACCTAAAAAAAGGGGCATTTACTAAACTTTTCGAACTAACTTCTTTTTGATGTATTGTTTCATCGAGATTCAATTTAAATCACAATGTCATTCTCTTGTTCCTGAATGGTCCTCTTCAATTCTTTTAGGTTTATGCTCTACTCCGAGTAAAGATCCATCCGGTTTTTATTTGCACATATAGAGCAAAAGCCCCTACTACCATGTCTTTTTGCGAAGACTTCTTTTTTTTTTTTTTCGATTCATTTCATGTCTTCCGTCAAATATTCGACGTATTGATCATATTAGTCACGTAATTTTGATTAACAGTTGTAAATTACTTTAATTTAATAAATAAAAAAGTCAAATATGATACAAGTAGTAATCATAGATAATCTATTACAAATTGGGTTTTTTCTAAACGGAGCCTGGATACCGCATTTTTTTATTAGTCCAAACAAACAAGCCAACCATAAATTTGATTCTAATCGATAATATTAATCTGGATACCTCCCAACAAAAAAATCTTATTTTATTTCATTGCACTTCACGCTCAAAATTTTTGATGATTCGATCAATCCTTTTTGAGCGAAGCTGAAGGATATCTCAATCGGGGGAGAAAACGGGGAAATCCCATATGACCCACTATATCTGACAAGTCGCACTATATGTCAACCCAGGATGAAGCGTTTTCCCCAGGATTTCGAAAGGGTATTCTTGGAACACCAATAGGCATAAAACGAAAGAAACAATTAAGTACTATATCTCAATTTCACTTTAATGTGGAATCGTAATAATGGGTTTCTTTTTTTTTTTTTTATTATTATTGTCTTTTCTCCTATATTTTAGCCATAGATTAGATAAATTTATAAATAAACTCAAGGAAGACAGAATGAATAAAATAACAGAAATTGAGGCACTTTGAAAGATAAAGGAACACGACCATATAAAATGATATCAACCCCCCATTGCGTATTGGTACTTATCGGGTATAAAATAGATTTGCTTCTCTTTGTTCCTACGAACAGAATTAGAATTGTTCCTTTATTATTACTAAAAGACTGGAACAAAGATTAATCCTTTCTCTCAGATAATGCACTGAAAGGGAGAGGTCCATAGTATAGTTTTCCAATGCAATAAAGTCACATAGTGTCTATTTTTTGTTGATAAAGGGGTATTTTTTCCATGGGTTTGCCTTGGTATCGTGTTCATACCGTCGTATTGAATGATCCCGGTCGTTTGCTGGCTGTCCATATAATGCATACGGCTCTGGTTGCTGGTTGGGCTGGTTCGATGGCTCTATATGAATTAGCAGTTTTTGATCCCTCTGACCCTGTTCTCGACCCAATGTGGAGACAAGGTATGTTTGTTATACCCTTTATGACTCGTTTAGGAATAACCGATTCATGGGGCGGTTGGACTATCACAGGCGGGACTATAACGAATCCGGGTATTTGGAGTTACGAAGGTGTGGCCGGGGCACATATTGTGTTTTCTGGATTGTGCTTCTTGGCAGCTATCTGGCATTGGGTGTATTGGGATCTAGAAATATTTACTGATGAACGTACAGGAAAACCTTCTTTGGATTTGCCCAAGATCTTCGGAATTCATTTATTTCTCTCAGGAGTGGCTTGCTTTGGGTTTGGCGCATTCCATGTAACAGGATTGTACGGTCCTGGAATCTGGGTGTCCGATCCTTATGGACTAACCGGAAAGGTCCAATCTGTAAATCCAGCGTGGGGTGTGGAAGGTTTTGATCCTTTTGCTCCGGGAGGAATAGCCTCTCATCATATTGCAGCAGGGACATTGGGCATATTAGCAGGACTATTTCATCTTAGTGTCCGTCCGCCACAACGTCTATACAAAGGATTGCGTATGGGAAATATTGAAACCGTCCTTTCCAGTAGTATTGCTGCTGTCTTTTTTGCGGCTTTTGTTGTTGCTGGAACTATGTGGTATGGTTCAGCAACTACTCCGATTGAATTATTTGGTCCCACTCGTTATCAATGGGATCAGGGATATTTCCAGCAAGAAATATATCGAAGAGTTGTTGCTGGGCTAGCCGAGAATCAAAGTTTATCCGAAGCTTGGTCTAAAATTCCTGAAAAATTAGCTTTTTATGATTACATTGGGAATAATCCGGCAAAAGGGGGGTTGTTCAGAGCGGGTTCGATGGATAACGGGGATGGAATCGCTGTTGGGTGGTTAGGGCATCCTGTCTTTAGAGATAAAGAAGGCCGTGAACTTTTTGTGCGTCGTATGCCTACCTTTTTTGAAACATTTCCAGTTGTTTTGGTAGACGGTGACGGAATTGTTAGAGCCGATGTTCCTTTTCGAAGGGCGGAATCGAAGTATAGTGTCGAGCAAGTAGGTGTAACTGTTGAGTTCTATGGCGGCGAACTCAATGGCGTCAGTTATAGTGATCCCGCTACTGTTAAAAAATATGCTAGACGTGCTCAATTGGGTGAAATCTTTGAATTAGATCGTTCTACTTTGAAATCCGATGGTGTTTTTCGTAGTAGTCCAAGGGGTTGGTTTACTTTTGGACATGCTTCATTTGCTCTGCTCTTCTTCTTTGGGCATATTTGGCATGGCGCTAGAACCCTGTTCAGAGATGTTTTTGCTGGTATTGATCCAGATTTGGACGCTCAAGTAGAATTTGGAGCATTCCAAAAACTAGGGGATCCAACTACAAAAAGACAAGTAGTTTGATACAACATTGCTCCCTTATCTATTTTTTGACATGGGTTACCGGAGAAATTTTGACCTGAATCGCCGACTTGTCTTTGAGTCTTGCTCCTTCTTTAATCCAGGAGATGGCTCCAAATAAACAGGTACAGAAGCTATAATTGTAAACCACAATCAAATCTATGGAAGCATTGGTTTATACATTCCTCTTAGTCTCGACTCTAGGGATCATTTTTTTCGCTATCTTTTTTCGAGAACCACCTAAAGTTCCAACTAAAAAGATGAAATGATTTTTCATTATTTCGCTTGAAGTAATGAGCCTCCCAATATTGGGAGGCTCATTACTTCAACTAGTCCCCGTGTTCCTCGAATGGATCTCTTAGTTGTTGAGAAGGTTGCCCAAAAGCAGTATATAAGGCATACCCAGTAAAACTTACAAGTAAACCAGATATAAAGATGGCAACTAGGGTTGCTATTTCCATTATTATATAATTCCATTATTATATAATTTCAAGACCACAACGGATCTATGAGATAAGATTACTTATTTACAATGAAATTGTATACAAAGTCAACAGATCTCAATGAATACAAAATAGGATTTATGGTTACACAAAGCGTTGAGGGTAGTTCTAGATCTCGTCCAAAACGAACTGGTGTAGGGGGGTTATTGAAACCATTGAATTCGGAATATGGTAAAGTAGCTCCTGGATGGGGAACTACTCCATTGATGGGAGTCACAATGGCCTTATTTGCAATATTTCTATCTATTATTTTAGAGATTTATAATTCTTCCGTTTTACTAGACGGAATTTCAATGAATTAGATTTCTCAGAATCACTAAGTCCTAGCTTTGCTTTTCACCCTAAAGCAAAGCCTTTAGGCTTGTATTTTGGGTCCGTTTTGGCAGTTCGACCGCGGAATTTCTTTGTTTCTCTATTTCCGGAATATGAGTGTGTGACTTGTTAGAATTGATCCTATTGATAGTACAGAGAACAAGTCTGTCATCTTGGTAGAGATGCTTTCCCTCGTCAGATATTCATTCTAGTATCTGGAGCACGAAATAGATGAAATAGATTACGAAGTATTAGAACTATGATTCATACTTAATATTCAGACCTCGTGGCCGGACTCCAAAAAATCTTTCAAACTCCTGTTCATGCTTATTTTGATCACAGGGCAAGTGTTTTTTTTTTTTTTTATTTTATTATGTCTATTCCTATTCATTGAATAAGTGATGATACAATGGTTCTTACTCAGAGAATTGTTGGACTTAGCTTGAAAGTTTTATCGAATCATCGTGGTTCTAGTATGAATCTGGGGTTTCAATCGGTTCATGGGGTCTTAACAAGAAAATTCCTATCAAGCACTAAAAAATAAAGTAAACCCACATTACAAACAAAAATAATAAATCAACGAAAGTCAATAGGTAAATAGAAGATTCAAGAGGCCTGTAACGATCAACATCAAGACGAATGCGCCAACTTGATATTTTGGCATTATAACCACAAAAAATAGTTTCAAGAATAGTTTATTTAATAGTTTTCGGCTTTTTTTGATTTTCGTTCTTTTGTATCTTCTGAGAAGATTGAATCATAGGATTAAGATGTTTCTTTACTATTACACATATTTGTTTCCACCAGTATTTTTGTCTTTCTGTTTGAGCTGTACGAGATGAAAGCCTCATTTACGGTTCGTGGAGGGGGAGTCCCCTTGGGTTACCTATCTCAATAAAGTCTATGATTGGTTCGAAGAACGTCTTGAGATTCAGGCGATTGCAGATGATATAACTAGTAAATACGTTCCTCCTCATGTCAACATATTTTATTGTTTAGGAGGAATAACGCTTACTTGTTTTTTAGTACAAGTGGCTACGGGGTTTGCTATGACTTTTTACTATCGGCCAACTGTTACTGAGGCTTTTGCTTCTGTTCAATACATAATGACTGAAGCCAACTTTGGTTGGTTAATCCGATCAGTTCATCGATGG